TTATTGTGCTTAAATAATTTTTATGTTTTTTAAAATACGGAACCATATGAATAACGGAGAAACTCCATGAAAGAAAAATTAATGATTCATATAAATCACTTAACGGGAAATGTCCCGAATAAATCCAACGAGTGACTAATAAGCCTGTTATACATAAAAAAGTAGCTATCATGCCTTTTTCTGACGAATCATATAGTCCTACGATTTCATCGACCGATAAGCTTATCAAAAAAATAGTAATTACTATTGAAATGATCGAAAAGGATATATGAGTTAATATATGTTCTAAGGTGGAAAATATCATAAATTTATTTTTATTAAAATGAAAAAGTGGGGTAAACCAATTCTACGGAATTGAAATCAGGAATTGAATTTATTATAGGACTTATTCCATTTGTTTTAGAAGATGCCATGCCGCCACTCGGACTCGAACCGAGATGCTCTAGCACTGCTTCCTAAGAGCAGCGTGTCTACCGATTTCACCATAGCGGCGTACTCGAAATAATAATAATCTATTATTATTTAATCGTCGAGATTGAAGGAGTCAATTCAATATTTTTTTTTTCATTTTCATTCAAAGTGATGAGAAAAAACTCGTTTCGTTTCAATATGGATTGAAGCGTTCCCCATAAAAATCTTTATTATCATTTCATTTTTTAATTTTAAAATTCATTTCTCATTTATCTGATTTTATAAATCGAAGATGCACTTTTTTTATCAATGAACAAAAAAAGTCTTTTTATGGATCACAGTACAGTGTGACATTCAAAATTTTTTTATTTAACTATTTGTAGAGCTTTATATTAACCCTTAGGCCTTAGGTTGGTTTTTCGTCATGTAAAGAATTTTCTTTAGGATTTCGAAAACGAATTCGATATTGGACTGAACTGAACATTTTGTCTAAGAAAAAACTTTTTTTGTAATTTTATTATTTATTATGATGATATGACAGATAATTGTACCGATGAGGAAAATAAGAATCCCCACCGGATAAAACATATTCAAAAAAAAGTGAAACCTTGTATCTTTTTTTTTTTTTTTTTTAAAAAAAAAAGTACCATTTTCAGATTAAGATTAGTTAATCTAGTGTTTGACTATTTAATTGTCGTACAAAAAAACTTTTTGAATTCCCGGTAGAAAGAGACTTCGCTAAGGAAAAAGCTTTCAACGCTGCCCGATATACCTTCTTTTTCCAAATGTTTTTACGAATACGTTTTTTTGATATAGAAGTACTTTTTTTTGGAACTGCCATTAAAAATTTGAAAAAAAGTTATTCATTTCTCTAGTTGAATGTGAAAGACATCTATTGGTCAAACAATTCCATTTTTTCTTTTTTTTATATCTCTGTCTATTTTCGTCGTGCTATATTTATACATGTAACAAAATACACCGAAAAGTTCAAAAAAAACCAATCCTTACCTAACAAATTCCAAATTACTGAAATTACTTTAGTTTTTTATTAGTTGGTCAAACTCAAAAGAAAAGAACGAGTACACATTTTTTGGATTTAAAAATTTGAATTAAACTAGTAGTTAATCAAAGAATACATGATTTTCTAAAAGTTGTCTTAGTAATTTCGTCTTTTCTTTTAATTCTATTTCTTCTCCCTGGTATTGAAAGAAAAGTGTGGGATATTCTAGCGTTTTCTACAAAGAAAAAAAATATCTTTTATTCGAATGGAGTATAATCAGTTCTATCATGAATTAGTTAATGATTATGAATAAACGAACTAATAAAAAAAACGAGTTCTTTTTTTTATTGCGCCCGTTTTGGTATGGACCATCCTATTATTTCTATCAAAATAAAGTAATGTATTAACTACTCGATTTTGGTGTAATTATTTGCTCTATGCATATAAATTATCCTAATACGTAATACGTAATAATAATTGAATTTTTTTCTTCATTTTTTTCTTCATTTTCATAAAAATTTTACTTAATATTCAATATTCAATATTAATAAAATGAATTATTGTCTTATTTCATTTTAAATATAAATAGTAACTTGATCATATTCATATCATTTGACCAATTCTAACTTCTTGATTTGAATATTTGAAATATTGGTTAAAGAAGAAAGATTCAGAATAATTAGGAATAGAAAATTCTATTTAAGTATTCCATATCTTGATTTTTTATTGAACCTATAAAAAGATATAAGAGCCGGTGAATTATAAAGAATTAATTAAAAATAAAAAGGTTTTTTTATGGAATATACATATCAATATTCATGGATTATCCCCTTCATTCCACTTCCAGTTCCTATGTTAATAGGAGTGGGACTTCTACTTTTTCCAACGGCAACAAAAAATCTTCGCCGTATGTGGGCTTTTCCTAGTATTTTCTTGTTAAGTATAGTTATGATACTTTCGGTCTATCTATCTATTCAGCAAATAAATAGAAGTTTTATCTATCAATATGTATGGTCTTGGACCATTAATAATGATTTTTCTTTAGAGTTCGGTCACTTAATAGATCCACTTACTTCTATTATGTTAATATTAATTACTACTGTTGGAATTTTGGTTCTTTTTTATAGTGACAATTATATGTCTCATGATCAAGGATATTTGAGATTTTTTGCTTATATGAGTTTTTTCAATACTTCCATGTTGGGATTAGTTACTAGTTCGAATTTGATACAAATTTATATTTTTTGGGAATTAGTTGGAATGTGTTCTTACCTATTAATAGGTTTTTGGTTCACACGACCTAGTGCGGCGACTGCTTGTCAAAAAGCGTTTGTAACGAATCGTGTAGGCGATTTTGGTTTATTATTAGGAATTTTAGGTCTTTATTGGATAACCGGTAGTTTTGAATTTCGGGATTTGTTCCAAATATTGAATAACTTGATTTATAATAATGAGGTTCCTTTTTTATTTCTTACTTTGTGTGCCTTTCTTTTATTTGCAGGTGCAGTTGCGAAATCGGCACAATTTCCCCTTCATGTATGGTTACCTGATGCCATGGAAGGCCCTACTCCCATTTCGGCTCTTATACATGCCGCTACTATGGTAGCAGCGGGCATTTTTCTTGTAGCTCGACTTCTTCCTCTTTTTATAATCATACCTTACATAATGAATTTAATATCTTTAATAGGTATAATAACAGTATTATTAGGAGCTACTTTAGCTCTTGCTCAAAAAGATATTAAAAGAGGTTTAGCTTATTCTACAATGTCTCAATTGGGTTATATGATGTTGGCTCTAGGTATGGGGTCTTATCGAGCCGCTTTATTTCATTTGATTACTCATGCTTATTCAAAAGCATTGTTGTTTTTAGGATCCGGATCAATTATTCATTCAATGGAAGCTATTGTTGGATATTCTCCAGATAAAAGTCAGAATATGGTTCTTATGGGAGGTTTAAAAAAGCATGTACCAATTACAAAAACTGCTTTTTTAGTAGGTACACTTTCTCTTTGTGGTATTCCCCCCCTTGCTTGTTTTTGGTCCAAAGATGAAATTCTTAATGATAGTTGGTTGTATTCACCTATTTTCGCAATAATAGCTTGTTCCACAGCAGGATTAACCGCATTTTATATGTTTCGAATCTATTTACTTACTTTTGAGGGACATTTCAATGTTCATTTTCAAAATTACAATGGTCAAAAAAGTAGTTCCTGCTATTCAATATCTCTATGGGGAAAAGAAGTGCCAAAAACGATTAAAAATCATTTTTGTTTATTAAGTTTATTAACAATGAATAATAATGAAAGAGCTTCTTTTTTTTCGAATAAGACATATCAAATTGATGGTAATGGAAAAAACAGGATACACCCTTTTATTACTATTACTAATTTTGTCACTAAAAATACTTTCTCTTATCCTCATGAATCGGACAATACCATGTTATTTTCTATCGTTATATTAGTGATATTTACTTTGTTTGTTGGGGTCGTAGGAATTCCCTTTGCTTTTAATCAAGAAGAAATTCATTTGGATATATTATCTAAATTGTTAAATCCGTCTATAAACCTTTTACATCCGAATTCAAATAATTCGGTGGATTGGTATGAATTTGTGACAAATGCAAGTTTTTCTGTCAGTATAGCTTTTTTCGGAATATTTATAGCGTCTTTTTTATATAAGCCTATTTATTCATCTTTACAAAATTTGAACTTACTAAATTCGTTTTCTAAAAGAGGTCCTAATAGAATTTTAGGGGACAGAATAAGAAATGGGATATATGATTGGTCATATAATCGTGGTTACATAGATGCTTTTTATACAATATCCTTAACTCAGGGTATAAGAGGACTAGCTGAACTAATTCATTTTTTGGATAGACGAGTAATTGATGGAATTACGAATGGTTTCGGTCTTACAAGTTTCTTTTTCGGAGAAGGTATCAAATATGTAGGGGGCGGTCGCATCTCTTCTTATCTCTTATTGTATTTATTGTTTGTATTAATTTTTTTATTAATTTATTCCTTTTTGTTTTTTTTTTAATTTGAATTTTTTATAAGTTCTATTTTTTTTTTTCAACAAAAAAAAAATGAAATTCTTAATTCTATTTAATAGTCTTATTCTATTTAATAGTTGGAATAATTAATTTATTATTTAATAATGAATTTCTTTTAATTTAAGAATGAATTTCGTTTAATTTCTTATTTTCTTAGTTTAATTTCTTATTTTCTTTTTCTTATTTAATTTATTGTTTTTCAAACCATAAAAAAAATGGATCTTTTTTCAATTTAAATATTTCTAACTTCGAATTCTCTTTATTTTTATTCCTATCCATATAAGAAGTTTTATAAACTTGGCTATCTTTATAGAATGTCTCTTGAAAGTTGAATTCATCCCTTGTTTTTTCCTTTTCATTCACTCGGATCTCTTCCCTTTCATCGATTTTGTCCGGATCCTCCTTTTCTTCCGAAAAAAGAGAAGGATCTTCTTCGGTGGATCCCTCTTGTTCCTGTTTAGTCCCCTTCGTTTCGAAAGTTGTTTCTATTTCTACATCTGTTTCTTCCTCGCCTTCCCCCCTTTCTTCCGTTTCTGA